AAAAATGTTATGGCTGATTTAGGTGATAAATTGTAAATTTATTTAAGAAAAATTAAAATTTTTTTAACATTAGTGAAAAGTGAGGAATTTATAAAAAGTTATTTTATATAAATTAAGATAGGATATTAGATTGTAGATTTAAAGATATTGGAGAATTAATTAATATGTGTTTATTTTCGTGTTATAGTTTAAATAAAATATTAAATTGCAAATTTAAAGATATTGTAAAATCAATTAATACATGATTTATTTTTATGGTAGGTTGAGTAAAATATTAAGTTTTAAAATTAAGGAATATTATGAGGCTGATTAATATATATATATATTTATATTATATACATTGAGATATATATATGTAAGTGTGGATTTTATAATTTATAATGTTAGTATAATATAAGTTTAAGGTAGTATTTATTAAAAATAAGACCTATAAGAATTTTATATAAGAAACTTTGAAGGTTAATAGTTTAAATATAACTTAAAGTCTTATTAAATGATTAAAATAATTAAAGACATTGATAGAGCAAGAAATTTTCAAAAAAAATTAAAATTGTAATGATGAGTCAAAGGTGAAGAAGTTATAAAAAATTTAAAAATAAATTTATTTATAAATATGAAATAAATTATTATAGAAATATAAATATATATTATAATCAAGGATCTTATTATCATTAAAATTAAAATAAAAAATAAATTTGACCTATAAATTATTAAAAATATTCTATATCATTTTATAAAAAAAAAGGAGAATGGGGGTATGCCGGCTAAATTAAATATAAAGATTATAGGTAAAATATTTAAGTTAATATATGGGATAGATCTTATGTTTATAAATATTTTATAGTAATAAATTATATTTAAGAATGTGTATATAATTAAAGTGTAAAAAATAAAATATTTAAATCATATAGTATTATTTGTGTTAATTAATATGATCATTCATCCTGAATGATTGATTGAAGAATAAGCCATTAATATTTTAATATTAGTATTATTAATTAATATGTATGGTGGGATTAGACTGGTTAAAATAAGGATTATGTATAATAATAAGATAGGTATTTTTAATAATGAAATAAAATAAAAGGGACTAAGTTTTTGGACTGTTAATAAAATAATAATTGTTTTTCAAGGCAATGATTTACAAATCAGGGGGAGTCATAGATGAAACGGTGGAATGTTTAATTTTAAAAGTAAGGGAATGATTATTATAAAATTTAAATAAAAATGTTTATTTATTAAAATATTAAGAATAATTATGAAAATAATTATACTAGAAGAAATTACTTGAATAATAAAATACAAAAAAATTATTTTTTTGTATTTTATATGGCTTATTATTAAAGTAATAAATAGAAAGTTTCTGATTTCTATAAAAAATCAAATTATTATTAAATTTGATAAAAATAATGAAAAAATGTTAAATAATAGTAAGTTACTTATAATTAAGGTTTTAAAAAATAGGGTATAGATAATAATAAATTAATTTTTTAAATTAATTTAAATTAATTTAAAAAATTAATATAGATAATTTTTATTATATTTTAATGTAAGAAGCATAAAAATTTTTGATATTTTAAGAAATAGTTTAAATCTATTAAATATAAAAATAATAAAAATAATAAAAATAATAAAAATAATGAAAATAATGAAAATAATGAAAATATTAGTGAATTAATATATGATTTATTCTATCAAAATAATCCTTTTATCAGGCATATCATTGTGATAGTATTTAAATAAGAGATGATTAATCTATTTTTAGGGTATGGGCCTAAAAGCTTTTATTTAGCTTACTTATTTTTATTAAAAAATAAGATAAATTTTAGTTTAAGTAAAATAGTTCATTTACATTGAAAAGTTTTTAATAGAAAGGTAAAAAATTTAATATGGGCATTATAAATAATTTTGTATAATTGATTTACTTTAGACATTATGTATATAGTAATAATGAGGGGGGGGGGCTTAAAATTATTGTATGACCAAATTAATATTAATAATGAATTTAAAAAATTGGAAAATATTAATTTGATCATACAATAATTTTAAAAAAATAAAAAAAATTTAATTATTGTTTAGAAGATTTATTTTGTAATTATAATGTAAATAATTATTTGAAGGATAAGATATTTTTTAAAAAAATATTTAATAATTAATTGATTAACATTTATATTGATTAAAGCTTAAGGGGTTAAGAGATAGTAAATAATATAGTTAATAGTAATAAAATTAGTGCCAGCAATTGCGGTTAAACTAATAGGAAAAACTATAAGTAAATTATAATAATTTAGGAATATTTAAAATGAGGGTTACTTTATAGCTAAATGAATATGATTATTATTGGGTGAAATTTTAATGGTTAGGTGGGTGGCATAGGTAGAGTTAATTTAAATAAATTTTAAAATTAATATATAAACTAGGATTTGATACCCTATTATTTAAAGTTAAAAAAGTTAAATTGAAAATTAAATGTAAATCATTAAATTTAAGTAATTTGGCGGTATTTTAAATAGTTAGAGGAACTTGTGAAGTAAATGATGATCCACGATAGGAAGGTCTTAATAAATTTTTATGTATTGTTGTTTAAAGATTATTTTAAAAGAAGGTTAATTGAAAAATTTATAAATAAATATTAATTCAAATCAAAGTGTAGAACTATTGAGTTTACATGAGTTACTTTTAATTTTATTACGGGATAAATGATTTTAATGATCATTATTGAACTAGTATTTAATAGTAAAATAGGATAAAATTTTATTAATTGAAATTTCTTTAAAATGTGTACAAATCGCCCGTCATTTTCATGAAGGTTAGAGATAATATAAGTGAAAGAAGTCGTAACAAAGTAAGCGTACAGGAATGTGTGTTTAGATAGTATAAATAATGTATCTTTTTAATAAATAATAATTATAGGTACTTTGAATTTAATTGTTAACTAGTTTTATTTGTCAAAAATTTATTAATATTTAAAATTATAATAATAATTATGGTTATTTAATTAAATTAAATTAATTAAGTTAGGTTATAAAGGGAGTAATGTAAATGAAAATTACTGAAATATAAAAAAAAAATTTTAAATTATTGTACTTTTTGTATCAAGGGTTATTAAATTATATTTTTATTATTTAAAATGTCTCGAATTTAAAAGAGCGAATAAGTTATGATAGTTAATGTTTAATAATTATTATTAATAATTTATTAGTGAAGAAATTTTAGTCAATTTTAAAGATATCTAGTTTTTTTTGATTTAATTTAATTTGGTCTTGATAAACAAAAATAGTTTATTTATATATAAAAATTTTTTTATTAAGATAATAATTTATGGGATTAACTATAGATTTTATTAAAATTAAGAATAATTTTTATTAAAAATTATATTTATAGAATTTGAATTTAATAGAAAAAATTTAATAATTTATTATAATGATTGAGTTTAAAATTTATGAGATTATAAAGGATAAAATATTTAACTATGTAGAAAAAGTAATTAGAATTTTTTAAAATTAAAGTATAATGATAATATTAGTATAAAATGAATTAATAGATAAAGTATTGGATGGGTGTATATTAATTTAAGGAATTAGGCAAATTTTAGTAAGTCCAACTGTTTAGTAAAAACATAGCCTTATGATTATAATTTAAGGTTATTTCTGCCCCCTGATTTATTTTAAATGGCTGCAGTAACTTGACTGTGCTAAGGTAGCATAATCGATTGTTTTTTAATTGGAAACTGGTATGAACGGAGAAATGAGATTTAAGCTGTCTTAAGTTAAAAATTAGAAGTTGTTTTTTGAGTAAAAAAACTCAAGTAAGAATATGGGACGAGAAGACCCTATAGAATTTAAAATAAATTTAAAAAAAAATTAGGTATACATTATTTTTAAACAGATTATTTTTAGTTGGGAGGATTGTTAGATTTTATAAACTCTAATTAATATAATAGTACTAATTAGTATAATTTAGGATGACATATATGTTTAAATAAGAATTAATTACCTTAGGGATAACAGCGTAATATTTTTGGATAGATCATATTGATAAAAATGGGTGCGACCTCGATGTTGAATTAAGATAAAAATTAAATGAAGAAATTTAATATTTAAGTCTGTTCGACTTTTAAAATCTTACATGATTTGAGTTTAGATCGGCGTGAGCCAGATCGGTTTCTATCTATATTTAATTTAAAAATTTTTGTACGAAAGGACTTTATTTTTGTAAAATTTATAGAAAGATACAATTTTAATAATAATTTATTTAAATAATTACTTTGGCAGATTAGTGTGTTAAATTTAGAATTTAGGTAAGTATAAGTAATAAAATTATATAAGTAATATTGGGAGGGGGAGGAGGGTGGGGGGCGGGCAATATGTTAATGATTATATATAATGATTATATATAATGATTATATATAATGATTATATATAATGATTATATATAATGATTATATATAATGATTATATATAATGATTATATATAATGATTATATATAATGATTATATATAATGATTATATATAATGATTATATATAATGATTATATATAATGATTATATATAATGATTATATATAATGATTATATATAATGATTATATATAATGATTATATATAATGATTATATTAAAAATATTTTCATGATTTAATAAATAATTTATTAATAGAAATAAAAAATGTAAGTTAAAATTTAAAGTAAACATTAGAAAATATCATTAAAAATAATCATTAAATTACTTTTTATATTAAAAATATTTTCATGATTTAATAAATAATTTATTAATAGAAATAAAAAATGTAAGTTAAAATTTAAAGTAAACATTAGAAAATATCATTAATTATATTAAAAAATTATTATTATTGCTTTTTCAATAAGTGAATTAAATTTTTAATTTAATTAAAAATTAAACTATTTAAGTAATTATTATAAATTATTATTATTATATTTTATTAAGTTTAATTAATATTATTTTTATTTTATTGATTGTTTTAGTAGGAATTGCCTTTTTAACTTTATTAGAACGAAAAATCTTAAGATATGTTCAGTTACGTAAGGGCCCTAATAAAGTAGGTATTTTAGGAATTTTTCAGCCCTTTAGAGATGCAATTAAGTTATTTAGCAAAGAAGTATTTATTATTTATAAATCTAGATATTTTTTATATTATATTAGTCCTGGATTATTATTTTTTTTTATATTTATAAATTGAATAATAAGCCCCTTGTATACAAATCTTTATTCATTAGAATATTCATTATTGATTATTATTATTATTTTGACTATAATAAGATACGTAGTTATATTAATAGGTTGATCTTCTAATTCAATATATTCAATAATTGGTACTATTCGAAGAATTGTACAAATGCTATCTTATGAGGTAAGATTTTTTTTAATTATTTTTATTTTAATATTATTGAGAGAAAGATATTCTTTTATTGATTTTGTAAAATGACAAATATATTATTGATATTTATTTATGTTATTTCCATTATTTATTGTATTTTTTATTAGAACATTAGCTGAATTAAATCGAAGACCAATAGATTTTATTGAAGGTGAATCTGAATTAGTTTCGGGGTTTAATGTAGAATATTTTAGTAGATCGTTTGCTTTGATTTTTATTGCTGAGTATGGGATAATTATTTTTTTTAGATACCTAATGTTATTGATATTTACGAATTTAGCTTATTCAATTTATATGTATGTGTATGTTAATTTATTTATTTCTTTCATTATTTTTATGCGTGGATTATTACCTCGAATACGGTATGATATACTTATATATTTGTGTTGAAAGGTTATTTTACCTTTTATTTTAAATTATTTTATTTTTATTATAAGTATTAAGTATTTATTTATGATTTTGAGGTAGGGAAAAATTAAAAAGGTAATTGTTTGATTATGATTAAAGAATTTCATTATTAACTAAATTAATAGTGTTAATTTAATATTATTAGTAGAAGTTTTTAATTTTTTAAATAATTTATAATAATATTTTTATTAGTAAGTAGAACATTAATTGTTGGTAGAATAAGATAAAAGATAATAATTAAATATTATTTATTTATGAGGAAGATTATTATTTTTTATTTGCTTTTTTCTCCTTTCCGCTCATTTATTCACTTATTATTTTTTTATTTATTTGTTCATTATTTATTTATTGTTCTTTTCTTTTACTTATTTATTCATTTATTTATTTATTTACTTTTTTTGTTGGTCTCGGTGCTATTTTTATTGGTATTTTTTTTATTATTGTTATTTTTGTTGTTTCTTATTTATTTTTTTTGTTATTTTATTGCCTCTATTATTGTTTATATCGTTATCATTATTATTACTTTTATTGTTCCTGTTTTTATTTTTATTATTATTTTTATTATCATTGTTATTTTTATTGCTTTTACTATTATTTTTGTTGTTATTATTATTTTTACCGTCATTACCATTTTTATAGTCATTTATTACTTTTACCATTGTTATTTTCATTGTTATTTATGGTATCATTTTTGTTATTTACCGGTTTCATTATCATTTTTGTTATCATTATTTTTACTATTATTATTTTCATTATCGTTATTATTATTTTTATTATTATTATTTCCATTATTTTTTATTTTGTTATTATTGCTCTTATTACTACTATTGCTTACATTATATCTTTTATTATCGTTACTATCATTTTTATTATTATCACCTTTTATCATTGTTATTATTACTTTTGCCATACCACCACCGCCGTCTCCGCCATCCTCTTTGTCATTGTTATTACTGTATCTTTTATTTTTTTGCTGTTATTATTGTTATTTTTATTATTGTTTTTATTTTTATTACTTATTTTCACTCCCATTTTTACCCTCCTTCCCCCCCTTCTCATCATCATTATTCTTTTTATTGTTTTTATTAATAAAAACAATTGAAGAAGGTGGGAAAAATGAAGAGACACATGTGTGTGATCAGGGTTCATGAAAATAAGTATTTTATGCAATCTGGAATAAGGTTTCTATGTAAGATTATATTATAATAGTGGGATATAGACTGGTAATATAAAATTTTTAAAAATAATTATTTAAAATAATAGTAAGTGAGGGAAGATTAAGCACCCACATAAATAATATTTAAAGGCTAATAATAGTTTATGGTAAATTTTTACTAGAAGTGGGAGAAGCAAGATTTGAAATGGAATCTTGGGAAGTAATGGATGAGTTAAGCCTTTTATTTGAAGGTAGATTAACAGGAATATCATCTGAATCGATAGGAAGAATTGATGAACAAGAATCTGAGATTTCTTTAACAATTGAATAAATGACTTGGATATCTGAGTGATCCACTGGGGTAGAAGATACTGGGAGAGAAGGATCAAGGGAGGGGACTTCAGAGGATCCGGTAGATGGGCAATTGCTTAGGTGTCTATTGGCAGAAGATGTAGATGAAGAAGTAGATGAGGGGATAGAGGGAATAATTGAAGGAATATTTGTTGGGGGGTGCTCAAATCTGTATCTTCCCCGGTTTTTTCCTGAACAACATCGTTTAATAGAGTTTCAAAAATTGCAAATAGTAGAGGGCTCAGCGGCTCCAGTAGCGCCACAGCATAAACAAAATATTAGTATAAAAGATCGATTGAAAAGAAGGTTTATAATAATTAAGCTATATTTTTTAGTAAGTAAGCGCTTAATTTGAGCAATAATATATTTATTGATAAAATTAGCAATAATTTTAATGATATAATTATTTATAATTTTATTTAAATAAGAGGGTCTATGGGCTACTGAGGGTCTATGGGCTACTATAAATGATTTTAAATTAATAAAAATTATGGGGTAAAGAGTTTTTATTAAAGTTAGAGAAATAATTATGAAAAAATATGGGGGTAAAATAAATTTATTTTTGAAAATCAAATAAAATGCGATAAAGATTGTAATATTGGCTAGAGTTGATACAATAAAAATAGTAAAAAATAATATAAGGGGGCCTATTGTTGTAATTTTTTTTATTAATTTTGTTAATTTTAAAATTACAAAAAGACTGAGTAAGAAGGAAGAAAGAAGTATACTTCTAATGGTAGAAGTAAAAGTAGGGATTCTATTATAAAAGTTTGCTTGAATAATCCAGCCGATAGAAAATTTCAATTATTTCTTTAGTATATTTTCAAAATATATTCTTATTCAAGATCATCAACCTTTATTTGGGTGTGGGAGAGTTTAAAATATTAAAGTATTTCATAGTTTTTTTAATAGGGGGGAGAGAAGAAAGTATGTGAAGTATATTGTAGAGAGGATTTGTCTAATATTGATAAAAGGGGTTTCGATTGGTTGGCTCCCAGCTCAGGTTAGAAGAATGAATACGTTAATAAAAAATCAAAATAATAGTTGTCTTAGTGGGGAGAATGAATTAGAAGTAATATTTGATAGAAATATAAGGGGGAGGGTGTATAAAATAAGGATTGATATAATGAGGGCAATTACTCCTCCTATTTTATTAGGAATTGATCGTAAAATGGCATAAGCAAATAGGAAATATCATTCGGGTTGAATATGTAAGGGGGTATTTATTGGATTTGCAGAGACAAAGTTATCGGGATCTCTAAAAATATAAGGATATTGAAGAATAATAATTGTGAAGATTGTTAAAAAAATAATAAATCCTAAAAGATCTTTAAAGGTAAAATAAATATGAAATGGTACTTTATTTATATCTCTCCTAGTTCCTAAGGGGTTTGTTGACCCAGTTATATGAAGAAAATATAGATGTAAAAGAATTATGACAATAATAATGAAAGGGAGGATAAAATGAAGAGAAAAAAATCGGTTTAGGGTGGCGTTATTGATTGAGAATCCCCCTCAGATTCATATAACTAACATATTTCCGATTAAGGGTGTAGTTGATATTAAGTTAGTGATTACAGTGGCTCCTCAGAAAGATATTTGTCCTCATGGTAATACGTATCCTAAAAAAGCAGTTGCTATTGATAAAAAGAAAATCGTAATACCAACTATTCAAGTATTAATTAATGTGAAAGAGGCATAGTATAGTCCTCGTGCTATGTGTGAATACATACAGATAAAAAAGAAGGAGGCACCATTAATGTGAATATTGTGTATTACTCAGCCATTGTTTACATTTTGTATAATATGAATGATTCTGTAAAAGGCGTAGTTAGTATTAGCACAATAATGAAGTGATAAAAAAAATCCTCTAATAATTTGAATACTTAGGAATATTCCTAGTAGGGAGCCATAATTTCATCAATATCTAATATTAATGGGGGTGGCGAGTTTTAATAGGGAATTTTTTATTATCCCTAAGATTTTTTTCATATGGGAGTGAAGATATTTAAAATTTTTATTTAATTTTTCGAAGAGAACTAGTTTTAACGTTAGATAATTTAATTACAATGAGTAAGGCAAGTAATAAATAGAAAATTCTTAAAATAGTGATAGTATTAGAGGGATGTGAATAGATCGTAAATACGTTAGTAAAAGAAGATAAGTTTGTTATATATAGTGGTAAGAGATCTATATTTATGTCTATGTTAATGAGATTGACTGGAGCTGTGAAAATAGGAGTTAATAGGTAAATAATTATTAAAATATTTAGTATTAAATTAAAAATTAAGGAGGCGGAGAGGGAGGGTTTATTTTGTTCATTGGAGATTAGTCTTGAAAAGTATAAAAAAATAATTAATATTCCTCTAATTATTATTAGGAAGGTAATAATAGAATAAATATAATTAAAGGTTCATATTGATATAATTATACAAATAATTATTGTGTAAATAATTAATAGTAAAATTATGTATATAGGGTGAAGTGAAATAAGGGCAAAAAGACATAGTATAAGAATTAATGTTAATAGAGCGGTAAGATAAAGAATTGAGGATTTTGCCATAATGTGATAAAAAAATTCAAGAAATAGTTTAATGAGAATGTTAATTTTGGAGATTAATGGTATAAAAATATTTATTTTTTTGAGGTTTATTTATAAAATTGTAATATTTTTTAAAATATTAAGATTAAATATTTTAAGTATATCTTTAATTTACAAAATTAATATTTTTTTTTAACTATTAATCTTATTTTAATTTTTTTAAGGTTTTTTTAAATTTTCCTATGATTAAATTAATTTAAATCTTAAATATGGAAAATAATAAAATTATTAATTTGAACATTTAGGAAATCTAAATTTAGCCTTAAGTGGGGGCTAGGGGGCATTATATATGATATGGTAATTGTAATTCAGTTAATTATGATAAGATTGATTTCTTTAATATTAATGCATAAGTATATATTAATTTTATTAATATTAGTAGAATTATTAGTAGTTAATATTGGATTTTTGATGTTTTTGATTTTTATTAAAGTATTTTTGGAATTTTATTTAATCTATTATTTAATTTTTAGGGTTTGTGAGAGTGTTTTAGGGTTAAGGCTTTTAGTAATGATCGTACGTCAGACAGGAAATGAGGTATATTATATATTTAATATAAGAAAATATTAAATATACATATACGTATAGATATACGTATACATATACGTATACATATACGTATACATATGCGCATATATATGTGTGTATATATGTATGGGCAGGAGAGGCGACAGATAAATATGGTAAAATTTTTATTTTTTATTTTTTTTTTATTTTTTATGTTAGTTAAAAATAAATTATGTATGTTCTATTATAATTTATGTTATTTAGGGAGATTTATATTTATTTTTGTTTATTTTTTTAAAGATGATTTATGAGTTAGTGTTAGGTTTAGATTTGGGGTAAATTATTATTCTGTTTTATTGTTAATATTAAGAATTTGAATTTTAGGGTTAATAATAATATGTTTGGGGGATGGGGTAGAAATTATAAAATTAATAATATTTGGGGGGATTTTATTTTTTCTTATATTGTTTTTTATATCTTTAGATCTGTTGATTTTTTATTTAGTCTTTGAAATTAGGTTAATTCCTATTTTTTTTTTGGTTATTTATTGGGGGTCTAATCCTGAGCGGGTAAGAGCCGGATATTTTATAATTATGTATATGTTATTGATTTCTTTTCCTTTACTGTTGTATATTTTGAATATTTATTTATATTGTGGTACTTTAAAATTTAATTTAATATTATTAATTTTAGAGTTTTATTATTTTGGGATTTGAGGATATTTTTTAATTTATGGGGCATTTTTTATTAAGATGCCTGTATATTTAATACATATTTGATTGCCGAAGGCTCATGTTGAAGCCCCGGTGTATGGGTCTATGATTTTGGCGGGGGTTTTATTAAAAATAGGAGGGTATGGGCTTATTCGATTGTTGGAAATTTTTTTTAAAAGAAGAATGCAGTATAATTACATTATTTTTAGTATTGGGATAGTAGGTGGATTATTAGTGAGAATTTTAAGGATTAGACAAGTAGATATAAAAAGATTAGTTGCCTATTCTTCAGTAGTACATATAAATATAACATTATGTTCTTTGTTAACAATATCTAAATTAGGGTTTTTAGGAGCGTACATTATAATAATTGGGCATGGCTTATGTTCTTCTGGAATATTTTATTTGGTTAATTTGTATTATAGGCGGTCTTTTAGACGTTTAATGATTTTAAATAAAGGAATGTTGAATAGTTTACCATCTTTGGGAATATGATGATTTTTATTGTGTATTATTAATTTTTCTTTTCCTTTTTCTGTAAGTTTTATTGGGGAAATTTTTATTTTAAGGGCAGTATTAAATTGAGAGGTGTCTTTAGTTTTTTTTTTTATATTAATTTGTTTTTTTAGAAGAGTTTATTCGTTATATTTGTTTTCTTATGTCCAACATGGTGAGAGGTATAATGAGAATATTTTTAATTCTAGAATATTAAAAGAAAAGGTTCTTTTGATGTTACATGTTTTTCCTTTGTTTATATTTTTAATAAATTTAGTTATATTTACATAAAAAAGGGATTGAAGAAAAAAGGGGCGGGGGGGGGTGATAATTTAAGTAGTTTAAAATAAAACATTAATTTGTGGAATTAGAAATATATATAAAATTAATATCTTAAATTATTATTAATATCTTTGTTTATTTTTGATTGATATTTAATATATTTTTATTGACTTTTAGTATTAGAAGATGAATATTTTTTATAGAAGTAAGATTGATATTAGAATGGTTAGTGATTAGGGTTAATTCCATGAATTTTGAATTTTATATTTTAATAGATTGAGTTTCTTTATTGTTTATGAGTATTATTTTTTTAATTTCTTCTATAATTATATTATATAGGTATGTTTATATAGAAAAGGAGATTTTTATTTTTCGATTTATTTATTTGGTTATTTTATTTGTTATGTCTATGATTTTAATAATTATTAGTCCTAATATTGTTAGAATTATATTTGGCTGAGATAGGCTAGGAATGGTGTCTTATTGTTTGGTTATTTTTTATCAAAATTATATATCGTATAATTCGGGAATAGTAACTGTGCTATGTAATCGTGTGGGGGACGTTGGTCTTTTAATGGCGATTGCATTAATGAGATTTTTAGGGAGGTGAAATATTTATAGTTTAGAGGGGTATAAATTAGTTATTTTTATGTTAGTGGTAGCAGCTATTACTAAAAGTGCTCAAGTTCCTTTTTCATCTTGATTACCAATGGCAATAGCGGCCCCAACCCCTGTTTCAGCGTTAGTTCATTCTTCTACTTTGGTTACTGCGGGGGTTTATTTAATAATTCGTTTTAATAAATTTTTAATTAGAAGTCAGTTAAATTTTAATTTATTTTTTTTGTCTGGGATTACTATATTTATGTCAGGGCTAGTGGCTTTAGTTGAGAATGATTTAAAAAAAATTATTGCGCTATCTACTTTAAGACAATTGGGGCTAATAATATTAGTTTTAAGGTTAGGACTAAGAAATCTTGCGTATTATCATTTATTGACTCATGCAATTTTTAAGTCTTTGTTATTCATGTGTGCTGGAATTATTATTCATTCTATAATGAATAATCAAGATATTCGATTAGTGGGTAATTTAAATGAGATATTTCCTTTTACTATAATAAGATTTTATATTTCTAGATTAGCACTGGTTGGATTCCCTTTTATAGCAGGATTTTATTCTAAAGATCAAATTATAGAAATAATTTATAGGTTGAAGATTAATATTTTTATGTTAAGGATGATTGTTATATCATTAATGTTTACTGTAGTTTATTCTTTTCGCTTATATTATTATTTATTTTTTAATAATATAAAATTTTATAGGTATATGGGTGTGAGGGAGAAAATAATAATTAAAAGTTCTATGGTAATTTTAAATATCTTAAGAATCACTATTGGATCTTGTTTAAATTGATTGTTTTTTTTTGACGGGTATAGTAGATTTTTATCTAACAAAATTAAAATATTAACGATCAGGGCCTGTATTGTGGGCATTATAGTGGGTATAGTATTTTTATTGGGCAATATTTTTTATTTTATATATTTTTTAAGGTATTTTTTAGGAAGAATATGATTTTTAAATTATTTTTTTTTGTCAGGGTATAAGAATATTAATTTATGAAGAATGGAAATTTATAGATTTGATAAGCAATGATTAGAATTTTCTAGAATGAAAATAATTAATTTATTGTTGAAGTATATACAAAAAATTTTTTATTATAAGATTTATATGTTTGTGTTTTTTTTTTTATCTGTTTATATTTTTATATTTATTTTTTTTTAAGTAATTATTTATTTGATATTTAAGTAGCTTATATTTTTAAAGCCTAATATTGAAGATATTAATAAAATTTTTTAATTCTTAAATAAATAAATAAGTTATTTGTATTATTATTATTATAGTGAAAATATAATGTTTTCTTTAAACTATATTTATTTTAAAATAGAAATAAATGATTGATTAATCATAGACAGTGAGTTAGAAATTCACTTTAAATTATTTCAACTAGAAATTTACATTTCAATTGAATTATTAACAATAATTTACCTCTATTTGGTTTTAGTTAAAAAATGGGGAGGGGGCCTATAATTCTCTTAGACTGAGAAGTCATGGTTTTAGGTCGAAATTAAAATGTATTAAATATTACTTTAAGAGAATTTTATTAATAAGATATATATATATATATATAATTTTTAAATGCAATTTAAGTGTTATTTATTAACTAATATCCTTTTCGTTAATATTCATAGATAATTTTTATTTAGGATGTGTTTGTTTAGATTTTTCAATCAATGGATTGTTCTAAGTATTCTGTATATAAGCCGAATATTAAAATTAATAAAAAGAATAATGAGGTGTATATTAATCTAGGTGAAAATCTGTGAGTTATTAAAATTATTGGGATAAGTAGGGCAATTTCGATGTCAAAGATTAAAAAAATTATTCTAATTAAAAAGAATTGGATTCTAAGCGGTAGTCGGGACGGAGTTGCGGGATCAAAGCCACATTCAAATGGGGAGATTTTTTCTCGATTTATTGATATTTTTTTTCTAATTAAAAATCTGATAAGTATTATAATTAATGGGATGATAGAAATTCTTGTTAGAATAATTAATAATTGAAGAATTTATTTATATTAAATAATTTAAATTTTTTAATTGGAAGTTAAATGTAATTTTTATACTATATAAATAATTTTTATATTAAAATCTTCATCAATATACAGAAATATATAAAAATAATCATACTACATCTACAAAATGTCAGTATCAAGCAGCAGCCTCAAATCCAAAATGATGAGAGGAAGAAAAATGTTTATGTTCTATTCGGATAAAGGAAATAGCAAGGAAAATAGTACCGATAATTACATGAAGACCATGAAATCCGGTTGCAATAAAGAATGTTGAGCCGTAAATTGAGTCTCTAATAGTAAAGGGGGATTCCATATATTCAATTAATTGTAAGAAGGTGAAATAGATTCCTAGCATAATTGTTATAGTTAATCCTTTTGATCTTTCTTTAAAGTTTGAAGTAAGTAGGGCGTGATGGGACCAGGTTACTGTTAAGCCCGAAGAAATTAAGACAATGGTGTTTAATAGAGGAATATCGAATGGGTTGAATGGGATGATTCCCCGGGGAGGTCAGAGTTGTCCGATCTCTATTCTTGGGGCAAGAGAAGAATGGAAATATGCTCAAAAAAATGAAAAAAAAAATAAAATCTCAGAGACAATAAATAGGATTATTCCAAGTCGTATGCCTTCGTATACTGTTTGAGTATGATGACCCTGGAAGGTAGCCTCTCGGGTTACGTCGCGCCATCATTGAAATATGCATAAAAGTGTTACTAAGATAGGTATTGTTATAGAGTAATTAAATTTATGGAATCATCTGATGATTCCTAGAAAATTATTGAATAAACTAATAGAGATAATAATAGGTCATGGTCTGGGGGAAACTAAGTGAAAGGGGTGATTTTGTTTGTTCATATTTAGATTTCATTTCTATAGAGGGCAGATAGAATGGAAAACACATAGGCTTGAATTAATGATACAGAAATTTCTAAGATTAGTAATAAAATTTGAGAGGTAATTAATAATATTATAAATATTTTATTTATATTGATACCAGAGGATCCTATAAGTGTTAGCAGTAAGTGTCCTGCAATTATATTTGCTGTTAATCGAATGGCTAGAGTAAAGGGGCGAATAATTAATCTAATAGTCTCAATAATTACTATAAAAGGCATGAGAATAGTAGGAGTTCCCTGGGGGGTTAGGTGGCTTATAGTAACATTGAAAAATTTAGATAATCTGAATATTATTATTCCCAGTCATAGCGGTAGTGATAGAGACAGACTGATTACAATGTGCCTTGAGGCCGTGAAGATATATGGAAAAAGGCCTAAAAAATTATTAAAAAAAATTATAGTCAATAATCTGATAAATATGATAATATTAATTAGTGAATGATTAAAAAGAGTTTTTAGTTCTTTAAAGATATATTTAATTAATATTAATCATGTAGTAATAATACGTGATGGGGTTATTCAAAATTGATATGGTAAAATCATTAATATAATTAATATACTGGATCAGTTTATGGATGTTAAAATAGAGGTAGATGGGTCAAAAATTGAAAAAATATTCGTTATCATTTTCAGTTTCATTTTGGTTTGGGGGTGGAAAGTGAGGGGAATGTATTTGAAAGGGGAGGCAACATGGGATAGAAAAAATATATAAATCTAGAAACAATAAATAATATTATAATAGTGTAGTTTAACATAAATAGTCATATAATAGGTTTTATTTGAGGTATAAAAGAATATTATTATAGAGTAATGATTTTAAATTGACAATTTAATGTTATAGTTAACTAATTCTTTTCACTAAAAATAGACTATTTCTATTATATTTTGATTTAAAAGATCATTACTTTTATTCAGTCATTTAGTGTTATTTATATATAGATTAATATAAAAGATAATAATTATTTTTAAGTAATGTTTAATATTGAGTTTAATCAATTTTTGAAATTTATGAAATTTGTAGATTCGACTACAATTGGTATAAATCTATGGTTTATACCACAGATTTCTGAACATTGGCCAAAGTATAGGCCAGGTCGATTTATAAATAATAGGGTTTGGTTTAAACGACCGGGTGTAGAGTCTATTTTGATTCCAAGAGAAGGAATAGTTCAGGCGTGGATAACATCTATGGAGGTGGTTAGAATTCGGGTTGGGTAATTAAATGGCAGTACGCATCGATTATCGACTTCTAAGAGACGAAATTCATTGGGTAGTAGTTGGGTATTTGGGATTATGAAGGAATCAAATTCAATATTTGAAAAATCTGAATATTCATATCTTCAATATCATTGGTGTCCAATTGTTTTTAGAGTAATTTTATTGTTATGAAGTTCGTCTGTAATATATAAGATTTTTAAAGAGGGGAGTGCGATAAAAATTAAAATAAATATAGGTAAAATTGTTCAAATTAATTCAATAAGGTGTCTTTCTAATAAATATCGGTTAGTTAATTTGTTAGAGACAAAGCTAAGTATAGTAACAAGGATAATTATAGTAATAAAGATTAGAATAATTATAGTAAAATCATGGAAAAAAATTATTATATCATATGTGGGAGAGTTAGAGTTTTGTAGTAAGAGAGTTCATGTATTGATATTTAATAAAAAATTGATTTTTCTATATAGAGTTTAAATCTATAGCACTGATCTGCCATATTAAAATTTAAATAGCAGGGGTTTCAGTATAGTTGTGATTTAGTGGGGGGTAACTGTTTAATCATTCTAAGGAGGCTCTTAGGAAGAATATATTAATAATGATTCGTTTGGCAGATAGTGCTTCTCAAATGATAAATATAAGAATTGTTGTTCTCAGGATTGAGATCATTGATCCAATTGAAGAGATAATATTTCAATTTAAAAAATTATCAGGATAATCTGAGTATCGTCGGGGCATTCCTCTGAGCCCTAAGAAGTGTTGGGGGAAAAATGTTAAATTTACTCCAATGAATATGGAGATAAATTGTACATTTAGTATGAAAGGGTTTAGTCTAACCCCAAAGATTAAGGGGAATCAGTGAATAAATCTGGCAATAATTGCAAATACTGCGCCTATGGAGAGGACGTAATGAAAGTGGGCAACAACATAGTAAGTATCATGTAAAACAATGTCGATAGATGAATTAGAAAGTATGATTCCTGTGAGACCCCCTAATGTAAAGAGAAAAATAAATCCAATAGATCATCATAGTGAGGGATTTAAATTAATTTTAATTCCGTGTAGAGTTGAGATTCATCTAAAGATTTTAATTCCAGTAGGGATAGCAATGATTATTGTAGCTGAGGTAAAGTAGGCCCGGGTATCTACATCTAATCCGATAGTAAATATGTGATGGGCTCAAACAATAAATCCTAGGAATCCAATAGCTATTATAGCGTAAATTATTCCCAGAGATCCGAAAGTTTCTTTTTTTCCCCTTTCATTTATGATGATGTGTGAAATTAATCCAAATCCAGGGAGGATAAGAATGTATACTTCTGGGTGCCCAAAAAATCAAAATAGGTGTTGATATAAAACTGGATCCCCCCCTCCCGATGGGTCGAAAAAGGAGGTGTTTAGATTTCGATCAGTTAAAAGCATAGTAATTGCTCCGGCTAATACAGGCAGAGACAGTAATAATAAAATTGCTGTAATTAAAATAGATCAAATTAATAGGGGGATTTTATCTATGGAAATATTTTTGTGGTGTATGTTAATAATTGTTGAGATAAAATTAATGGCACCGAGAATAGAGGATATTCCTGCGATGTGTAAGGAGAAAATAGAAAGATCAATTGAAGGCCCTGAATGAAAAATGTTTGAAGCCAGGGGGGGATAAATGGTTCATCCTGTTCCAACTCCGGACCCTGTAAATCTACTTATAAGTAGTAAAAATAGGGAGGGGGGGAGGAGTCAAAATCTTATATTATTTATGCGAGGATAAGCTATGTCGGGGGATCCTAGTATTAGGGGCACAAGAAAATTGCCAAATCCACCAATTATAAATGGCATTACTATAAAAAAAATTATAATAAAAGCATGTCTAGTAACTAAAGTGTTATAGATTTGATCGTTATTAATTAAGGATCCACAGGACCCCAGTTCTAGTCGGATAATTATTCTTAGTGAAGATCCAATTATTCCAGCCCAAATTGATAATAAGAAGTATAGGATTCCAATGTCTTTGTGATTTGTAGAACATAATCATTTGGTCAT